AGAAAATTTTTCTTGCGGAAGTGCAAATGGAGGAAACTGATAAATCATGATAGTCCTTCCATTACTAACGGAATGTCTACGGGCCGTGTTTTGAATTAGATTAAATAGCAGGACGGAAATCTAATTTCGTTTTTAGTTGCGGAAGGGCCAGAAGATACTTTGTATCGATATTCATCAAAGTCTTTTAGTATTCCGGCATTCAATCAATATTAATTCGATTGAATGAGTAATTGGCTTTTACTTAAATATATCTTTTTTAATATACCTTTTTTTATTTTTTCGTTAAACCCTAGGCAAGAACAGAACATAATAGGACTTCCTCCGATTGTTTCATAGAGACAAGACGTTAAAGATCAAAACAAAATGGGAAAGAAATAGGGTATGGGCCGGTTAGTGATCTGCCTTTGTTCTATGTTTTTTATACTTTTTACTTAACTTAATGAGGCAACAAAAAAAAAGAATAGATTTTAAATATTTCTACATATTAGTAGCATTTCTTTGATACTTCCAAGGGGGTCTCGGCCTATTTTGCTTGTTCTTAATCTTTTCTGATTATACTAGAAATCTTATAAGTTAGAATTGGTTATAAGTTAGAATTGGATTTAGTGGATTGTTTCATCAACGATGTTCGGGCAGAATTTTTGACTCTGCGCCAGTGATTCCACTATTATTTATTAGTGAACAATAATTCAAGAATTCCTTCATAGAGATAGGGGACATAATTCACATGGATATAGTAAATCTCGCTTGGGCTGCTTTAATGGTAGTCTTTACATTTTCCCTTTCACTCGTAGTATGGGGAAGGAGTGGACTCTAGAAGTACTACTAATTGGAATTGTAGTTTAGTAAATAAACTGTATCAATTTTTTTTATATAAATCTTTTAAGTTCTGAAAAGATTTTTTTAGTTGAAATTTCACTCTTTGAACACTATTTCAATTTAAAATTCAATTTTTAAATTGAAATAGAAATAAAAAATTATCTGCATTTCAAAACTCTTTTTGGTTTTTGTGTAGTAATATAGTTTATGAATATAGAGTTGACGAATACTCTTTAAATTAAACAAATATTTCAATTATTTCCGTGTTTGTATTTCGAAAGTAAAAAGAATACTAAAGAATACTAAAGTAAAAAAAAACAGTAGTAAATTTATTCCAACCGAATTCTTGAGAAATTCTCTATTTCGATGAACCGACTCTTACGAAAATTAGATATGGACCGTGAGGTAGAGTTGAACTTTTTTTATTTTAATTTTTTGTTTCCCTTTTGATTATTCAAAGAGAAAATAGTTCTGTTATTACATTACGTAGATACACATTTTCTATCGGAAAGAACACAGATATAGTATTTCTCTAACAAGATACTACACAGACTAAAATATTATCTTAGGCGAGTCACATATTACGCACTTACCTTTTAATATTTTGGCAATTTTCTTTATGTTGTACTTGTTTTATTGAACTCACTGTTCAAACATTAAAAGACGTTCACTAATTCGCCCCCCTTTTTCGAAATCCAAAGAAGTTTCCATAGAGCATCTATCAACTGATTGATCAATGACTTCTTCGTCGGAATGCTACTAAAAAGATTACCTTATTTTCTTTTATTATACCCATCGAAGAGGCCCTTGATTCTTTTGATCGGGATTCATATTGAAAATAACCAGCAACCCAGGAATTAGAATCGTATGTCTCACTTTTCAATTATTTCAAATTGGTTGGAATCAACACAAATTAAATATAAGACAGATGGATAAAGCAAAGAAATAGGGGGCACTATAATACATTATATAGAATATGTAATTGATATCTATATACCGATATATAGGAATATGACGATACTATTGTAGATTGATCTCTATTAAATTAACCCCGATTGGATTACAATACACCTTATGTACACTCCAATAACAAATAACAATAGTAGATAGTATGGTAGAAAGAAATATCTGAATCTTTCTACCATACTATCGTATTTCATAAAATACGGCTAATTTGAGTCTGCCCATTTCATTTAATAAGCGAAATTGGAATCCCTTTCTTCTCTTCAATTATTGATAAGAACTAAAAAGTCAAGTTTGATTCAAATTAATCACCTTGGCTGACTGTTTTTACGTATATTATAAGTAAAAAAGCGGTAGGAACTAAAATAAACAGTGCAGTAGCAATAAATGCGAGAATATTTACTTCCATAATCTCATTGTTTCATTTTTCTTTAATTCGCAATAACTCGGGAGTTAATCCCATAGAGATAAAAAATCTTTCGCTTGTAAATTCAATGGGATAAATTACATCTCGATGATATCGAATCGGATCAATATCATGAATAACAATATCTGCACTATCAAATCAACTCATCGTCAAGAATTGAATAGTATAACATAGGAGGATCTTTTATCCATACCGAACTCAAAACTTTATTCCTGATCCAACCAAATAATTCCTTTAGTTTTTATTTATCATTCTTTCTTTTCTATAACCTAACGCCTTCTTTATACAACCATCTGATAAAGTATGATTGAACCGCCCCTACACTTACCATTGATTCTAAACAACCCCCAACAAACAATAGACGCTAAATGAAAAAAAAAAGTAAAGGAGTTAAGCTCTAAACTTCGTTTTTTACTGATCTAATTTTCTTGGAAAAAAGAGAAGGATAATAAATACGAGTACAAGTTTTTGTAGAAAAAAAACCGAATATTCCATCAAATTAACTATGTATCTAAAAATTTTATCTAAAAATTTCCAAAGCTTGTTCTTTTTAGGAAACCCCTTATTAAAAAAAGGCGCACCCCCCCTAAGAAAAAGGCGATTCCTGGAAGTATTCTATTAACAATAACTATGTTAACATTATTTTATATTGTGCAAATGCCATTTATATATGTACTTCCGGGAAACATACAGTACTCTAATTCGGCAGATCGGGAGTAATCGAAAAAGTCATACCCAGTACAGTATGGTATCTCTCGGACTCCGGAATCTGATGCTACCAATAATTGTCCTAATCCACATATGTCTATTTCTCATCAATCGAATCAGTACTAGTCAAAGAAATGGAAATTCCCCCATTGATGATAAATATGAAATAAAAAAGAAAAAAATCAAGAAGAGGGATTCCCATTGGGAATGAAACTATACTTGCTTTCACAAAAACTAGAGAGCGAAATTTATATATTTTTTTATTGGATCCGTCGGGACTGACGGGGCTCGAACCCGCAGCTTCCGCCTTGACAGGGCGGTGCTCTGACCAATTGAACTACAATCCCACGTAAATACCATAATAAAATAAAGTATTATGTATACATATTTTTATGAGTTTATTTTATACTTACAGATTCCGATATGAATCTAGATCATTATCAAGATTCTAAATCCTAATTTGTTGGAAAAATAGAGTAAATTAAATAAATCGTGATATAGATATATCAGAGAAGCAAATTTATCTTACGTATTGGGGTTGGGGATCGAGAATTTCTGGAGAGCCAAAATGGGTTATCTGATATCATTTTGTGGTAGATCGGCGAATTTTTGGGCCGAGCTGGATTTGAACCAGCGTAGACATATTGCCAACGAATTTACAGTCCGTCCCCATTAACCGCTCGGGCATCGACCCAGAAAGAAAAAATTCCAGGCTTATTGATAATTGATGATCAACTTCCTTTCGTAGTACCCTACCCCCAGAGGAACCAGGCTTATTGATAATCGATGATCAACTTCCTTTCCCTACCCCCAGGGGAAGTCGAATCCCCGCTGCCTCCTTGAAAGAGAGATGTCCTAAACCACTAGACGATGGGGGCGGCATACTATACTTGCAGGACCGCCATCAGACTATGCTTCATAGTATGAAGTATGAGCAGTTTTTAAAAACTGTCAATACAATGAAATGGTATGACTCGCGTAGGATCTTTCCGTCTTTCACGATTCTATAGCATTTTTTTTTTTCGACAATAAGAATAAGTTAGTTCATAATTTAGTTCAGGGGCTGCGCAAAATTTATTTATCAATCATTCAATAAAATATGTTGGATCTCTGTTAAATTAGTGGGTACGTGTATCTGTATCAATCAAATTTATTTCGTTATGATGTCAATTAGGATAGGAAAAAATTCATTATATTGCTATCCAATATCAATAAACCATTTTATTTTACCTCTATTCAACAGTATATCCTCCCCTAGAATTTTATTTACCAGACAAGTAAAACTTTTAATTTCTGAACGAACCACTATACGTATAAGATATAGTCTTATATGTACATATATTATAATAAACATATATACTAAACTGCTCGTGGCTAGTGACTTTATTCAGGAATTAAATAAAAAAAGCCCTTTTAACTCAGTGGTAGAGTAACGCCATGGTAAGGCGTAAGTCATCGGTTCAAATCCGATAAGGGGCTTTTTTCATAAACCAAAAAACTCCATTGATAGTATTCCTATTTGAAGTACTAATAAAGTTATTATGGATATTTGTAATAAAAAAGTAACAAATTGATATAATTTAATATCATTATATAAATTATAACATACTAATAAATTAGAATAGAGTATAGTTATAAATTTGCTAATCTTATTATAATGAATTATAAATTATAATAATACGGGTAAGTCGTCTCCTTGAATAAAATATTCCAATTACTTTCCTATTTTCCATTATTCCAATTAAATCGATTAGAAATCAACAAAAGAAAAAGTAAGTGGACCTAACCTATTGCATCATAATTCTATTCACTATTCTGATATTAAAATTCGATAGAGATAAAGTTGGATCTTTTTTTTTATTATTATTTTCATATTTATTTGGGCTACGCGGGAATCTGTCGATATTTCCGATTAAATCTTTTTGTTCCTAGATGTTCTATAGGAATAAATTTAAAATGGAAAAACGGCCTTTCCTTTCCTTATACGGAGAACCATTTATTACAAGTCACAACATACAAGCCACCTTAAATATCTTTCTTTGATTCCAATTTCAGAATAGAAAATCCCCTTTTTTTATATCTA